CCTTTTGTGTACAAATGACTATTCTTATGAATGAAGCAATGTTGTGCCTATGAAATTTTAGTGTTGTTGAACATCTTCTGATTTTTAGTGAATTGACTCTAGGTACTGGGGTTTGTTTGTTAAATTTAACTTACGAGGGGTTTTCTTTAATAAACCTGAGCTTTTTGATAGATTCAGGAGGAGGAGATTTGTGCTCAGGCGGAGGGGGTGACAGGAGCGACGTAGTTAGGAGTCCTCAGCCTGTGTCAGCGAGGGGGGAGAGGTCTATGAGAGGAGAGGCCGAAGTTGCTCCTAATAGACTTAGACCAACGGAGGTTGAATCAGTTGAAGCGTCAGAATCTGTGACGCAGAGGGAAAGTATTAATCAAGAAATTTCCTGTGAAACAAGAGAAAAGACACAAGAATAGCTCTTTTTGGGCTAATATCCATAAAAACAGCCTTTTTCACTTTTATTAAGTGTTCTTAGGTAAAAACCTAGCTAGTATCACTAGTAAAAAAAATTTAAGAAATATCTATTAATGGGCAGCTAATGTCGCCCGCGTTTAGAACATTCATTAAAGTATTGGACATCAGAAAGTCATTATATGAGAAAATCATAGAAGGCTGCGTAATTGATGGACGTTTTCCAGGTCATGTAAGACTAAAGCCAAATTCTGGTAGAAATTCATAAACTTATCCCTTAATTTCTAAGATTATTCTTTTTTTGCAATTAATTGCAAATTCCGAAGAAATAGTCATTAAGGTGTTTATTTTTTTCTGTTTACCTTAATTTCGGTTTGCTTACATGATTTTTTCGGGGTTGAAATCAAGACTATATCTGTCCTAAAATCAAAAAATAAATATAAATCAAAGTTTAAAAAAATTCCCAAAGCTAAATTTGTCAATAGCTTCGGCTTAAGGCAAAGGGGTACTAAGGGGTAAAAATCGGTTTAAAGGTAAAAATCAAAGGAACACTGACTCTGGGGGGGGCCTGCTAATAAAATTTTATAAATCTCTATAAGTAAAGCAAAACGAAGGTATAATAGAGGGAAGGTTTAAAACGTTAGGTTCAAGGGTGTAAATATTTATTTGGTGTGGGGGGTGTTTTTTCCTATTAAAAGAGGAAAAAGGGTTCGTGGGATGGCCGAGTACAAGGCGGTGAGCTGTAAACTCATGAACAAGGTGTAAACCTTTCTTATGAGATGGTTGGTAACAATACTGCACATAATATTAATACACCCAAGAGGGTTGGTCCGTGACGAAAAACTAATAAGCTGGTAAAAATCATAAATGACAGATTCTATGATTTACCGTGTCCTGTGAACTTAAATGCTTGATGAAGATTTGGCTCCATATTAGGTTTATGTCTTGTAATCCAACTTTTAAGTGGTCTTTTGTTGTCGATTCATTATACGGCCCACGAAGATATAGCATTTGACTCTGTTGTGCATATTATGCGCAATGTTAAAAAAGGCTGAATGTTGCGGAATATCCATGCTAATGGGTCTTCTATATTTTTTATCTGTATTTATGCCCACATTGGTCGTGGTTTGTACTACGGCTCATATTTGGACAAAACAGTTTGGTATTTTGGGGTTCATCTTTTGTTATTAACTATGGCTGAGGCCTTTTTAGGTTACACACTACCTTGAGGCCAGATATCATATTGAGGTGCCACTGTGATTACTAATATACTTAGGGTGATTCCTGTAGTAGGAGAAAGAATACTTCGTTATGTGTGAGGTGGTTGGACAGTCTGTAATGCAACGCTAAAGCGGTTTTATACCCTTCATTTTCTTCTTCCATTTGTAATAGTGGCGGTTGTATTTCTTCACCTTTTTTTCCTGCATGAAAAAGGGAGGAATAACCCTTTGGGGATTGAAAGTGATACTGTGTGTGTTCCTTTTCATCCTTTTTACACTGTGAAAGATTTATTTGGCTATATTTGTTTTAGGTTTTTTTTTATGTACTTAGTATGTGTAGACCCTGAGTTATTAGGAAATCACTTAAATTATTGGCCTGCTAACCCGATAAAAACCCCTATCCATGTTCAGCCAGAGTGATATTTTATATTTGCTTACGCTATTCTCCGTTCAATTCCTCATAAAGCAGGGGGTGTATATGTTATATTTTTATCTATTGTGGTCCTGTATCTGATTCCCAGGTTGCACAGAGGTAAATATCGAAGATTGTGTTTTTACCCCTTTAACCAAGTCGTGTTTTGAGTTCTAGTGGGGAGCTTTATCAGCTTGACGTGAATTGGGGCTCGTCCAGTTCGTGAGCCTTATATTGTGATGGGCCAATGTTTTTCGATTATTTATTTTTCGAGGCTTCTATTGAACCCCCTTTCATTATGGATGTGGGATAAATTGCTAGATTACCCCAGGTTCTACGAGAGACGACCGGTGGATTTAAAATGGTTTAAATTTTTAAGGTATTTTAAGGTTTTGAAGTTGATAAACCGTGAGAGGAGCGCACGTGAATGGGTTAATAAGTGTAGAAAAATATAAGTATGTCTTTTTATGGGAGTCGATATTTTGGTGATATTGTCCATGGAGAATTAGGAAAAGACCTTTTTCGTTACCATGGCTTTGTAATGATGGTGGCGGTAGCCGTGTTAGTTTTTGTTATATACATAGGATGCGTGATTCTTCTTACTAAGTTTTCTTATCGTCATTTTTTAAATCGTCAACGGTTAGAGTTTTGGTGAACAATCGTACCCATATTTTTACTAGTGGGGCTATGGTTTCCGTCAATAATTAACTTGTACTATATAGAAGAAGTCAAGCGACCACGTTGGAATTTTAAGGCAATTGGAAAGCAGTGATATTGGTCCTATGAGTTTTGTCGTAATCTGGACACTCCAACTGCAAGAGAAAGGGCAGAAAGGATTTCTTGTTACACAATCGACTCGTACATAGAGGATCAGCAAGAAACTTTTAGAAAGGGGGGTTATCGATTGTTAGATGTGGATAATCGGATGGTTGCTCCTGCGGATGTACAAATAACTGCTTTTGTAAGGAGCTCAGACGTTCTACATTCGTTCGCTCTTCCTAAGCTTCTACTAAAAGTGGACGCTATTCCGGGTCGAATTAATCGCCTGCCGATAAAGGCGTCTCAATGTAGGATTATTTATGGGCAGTGTTCTGAAATCTGCGGGGTAAACCATAGGTTTATACCTATCGTAATTGAGTTTATTCCTGAAAAATATTTCGTGATATGATTGGAAGCTCTAAATTAAATAAGCTAAAGCTTTGAAGAAGCGTTAAACTTTTAATTTAATGAACTTGTTTAGTGCGCAAGTAGCTTTTAGTGATAAAATGGTCTAACGTAGGATATAGGGTTCATGCCCCTAAGGTGCCGTGAACATCGGCTTTTATCTTTATGTGAGCTGGCAGATTAAATGCGCTTGATTTAGGATCAATTTATAGGTATATATACCTGCTCTCATTGCTGCACAAGCTGGCAGACTAAATGCGTACGATTTAAGCTCGTCTCATAAGATTTTATTCTTGTTTGTGTGTGAATTACAATGCTAAAAGTAGGCTTATTATAAGTAACGTTGGAGGAAATGAACCATATAGTTTATTAGAGCCAGGAAGGGCTATAGCAGTAGATTGGTTGGGAGTGGTAATTGGGATCGTGCCTTTTGTTGGGGTACTTCTTGCTGTAGGGTTTTATACCTTATTGGAGCGCAAAATTTTAGCTATTATTATAATCCGTAAAGGACCATCTAAGGTTAGTTATATGGGGATCTTGCAGCCATTTAGTGACGCAGGCAAGTTGTTATGCAAAGAATTTATTATGCCCACACGGGCTAATATGGGGCCTTTTATTTTGGCCCCAGCGTTAATATTAACCGTAAGGCTTCTGGGATGGCTTTTATACCCTTACAAATCGGCGGAGGTATTTTATGTTTTTGGCGTGATTCTTTTTATGGTAATTACTAGGGTAAGAGTATATGGGGTGATAATATCTGGGTGAGCTTCAAACTCAAAATATTCACTCTTAGGTGCGGTCCGTGCAATGGCGCAAAGAATCTCTTACGAGATTCCAATAGGATTTATCTTTTTCTGTGTAGTGTTAGTCTCTGGTGTGTTCATATTCCAAGAGATTAGGACGTATCAGCAGGGTTCATTTTTTTTCTTCATTCCATTATCTGTTATTCTTATTGTGTGAATTTTATGTATATTAGCAGAAACTAACCGTGCTCCTTTTGATTTTGTGGAAGGGGAGTCTGAGTTAGTTTCTGGGTATAATGTGGAGTACAGAGGAGGAGGTTTTGCAGTGATGTTTATTGCTGAATATTCTAGAATTCTCCTTAGCAGAGTAATAAGGGCTGCAATATTCTTTGGTGGGAACGAGGCGCTAATTGGTTTTTTTATGATAGTTTTTGCGGTTTTTTTTGTAATTGTGCGTGCTTCTTTACCGCGTTTACGTTATGACAAACTGATAAGCTTGTGCTGAACTGTGCTCCTATGTGTCATGCTTATGGTTAGTGTATGTGTGGTGACCATAATCAGAGTATAAAAATGTAAAATAATATAAGACTAGTATAATTCATTTACACTGAATGTGTCAGACAATGTCTGTTTTACTTATGGTTAAAAGGCTAGCAATCAGGCTTATTGCATTAATTATTATAAAAGACCTAAATATATCGATTATTGGACTGAGACTTTTAACAATTACAAGCTTGATGACAACGAGAACAGCGATTAGAAGGGTGGAGATGGGCGGCTTATACACGACAGATTTTGTGATGGGGTTGATGGTAACATTAACCTTGTTTGTCGCAGCACTTTCTCACCTAAGAAGGGTAAAAACAGCGCGCAAATCAAGGTTTAATTTAATAGTCGTGAGAATCACTCTGATTTTACTGATAAGATTTAGGGTAAGAAGTTTCTTTCTTTTTTTTTTTTTTCGAGAGAGTATTAGCACCTCTGCTATTGCTAATTGTGGGATGAGGATATCAGCCAGAGCGATTACAAGCAGGGGGTTATATGGTTATTTATACTGTGTTTGGTTCGCTCTTCTTTCTATGAGGCGTAAGGGCATTATATGTAAGAGGAATAAGGAGAAGAATAAGGTCTGTAGGAAATATAGTAAAGAAAAGCGCTATAAGACTGTGGTGACTGTATATTCTGGGCTTCTTAATAAACTGCCCATATACCCTTTCCATTTATGACTTCCTAAGGCTCATGTAGAAGCTCCGGTAGCAGGTTCGATACTGTTAGCTGGTGTAGTTCTAAAACTAGGTGGCTATGGATTATTACGGTTCATGAGAGTTATGCAGATAAATTTGAGAAGAGTATTCTATATCTTGCTGTTGCTTGTAAATCTGGCTGGAGGACTTTATGCCGGGTTGGTATGTGTACGACAGGTGGACTTAAAATGTTTAGTAGCGTATTCATCTGTGGCTCATATGAGTTTGGTGTTGTTAGGTGTGTTGAGAAACACTCCAGTAGGGGTAATAGGGGCTGTTATCATTATGATTGGTCATGGCCTTTGTTCTTCTGGTTTATTCAGATATGTTAACGTGGCCTATAAAATAAGCCACTCACGTCTTCTGGTAATAAACAAAGGAGGGTTATTAATTTGTCCGAGACTAGTTTTAATGTGCTTTCTTCTAAGTTCTAGAAATATGGCGGCTCCCCCTAGATTAAATTTATTTGGGGAAATCCTAGTATTTGGGGTTGGAGGTTGAATAAGGGGCCTATTTCTCTGTATCCTGGGGTTAATAAGGTTTATTAGAGCCTGTTTTAGCTTATACCTGTATGGAAGGTGTAATCATGGAAAAGGAATAATACATAGAGAGTCCTTAAGCTTCAGAAGAATGTGTGATATTATAATTTTAGCAGTTCATTGGGTGCCTTTAAATTTCTTGTTTATATTTATGCCTTAGAAAAATGAAACGTAATCCTTATTCTCGTTATTATGTGCCTGGTCCCAGGCCGTGGCCATTCTTTGTGGCTATTTCTGCTAATGGTATGGCGGTAGGGTTAATCTTATGATTGCATCGGACTCCTAGGTTTCTTCTTATGAGTGTAAGCCTGAGTTGTATGTTATTGAGAACCTTTAGCTGATGGCGAGATTTAATTCGCGAAGGAGATATTGGTTTTCACACTCGTTTTGTAATTAAGAGGTTTCGAGATGGAGTGGCATTGTTTATCTTGTCGGAGGTAATATTTTTTTTCTCCTTTTTCTGAACTTTTTTCCATAACGCCTTGAGCCCTTCTTGTGAACTTGGGATACGATGGCCCCCTCCTGGAATTCGGACTCCTAACCCATCATCTACAAGTCTGTTTGAGACAGGTTTGTTAATCAGAAGAGGTCTGTTTGTAACTCAAGCTCATAAAAGAATGCGGCTAAAAGACTATGATGTCGGCCCCTTTATTGGGTTGGTAGTTACAATCTTATGCGGTACTCTGTTCTTCTTAGTTCAACTACGGGAATACTATTGAAATTCTTATACTATTGCAGATAGGGTGTACGGAAGGGTTTTCTATTTGCTAACTGGATTTCATGGGATACATGTGGTTGTGGGGACGCTCTGGCTGATAGTCAGATTGGTTCGGCTATGGCGTGGGGAATTCTCTAGACAACGACATTTTGGGTTCGAGGCTTGTATCTGGTATTGACATTTTGTGGATGTAGTTTGAGTTGCGTTGTGATGTTTAGTGTATGTATGATTTGGAGGATGGTTATATATGTGGTGATTTAAGATATGGGATGGGGATATTTACACTTTTAAGTACCCTGATGCTAAACCTTCTTGGTATGCTTATGTTCAAGAAGAGCACGCGCCTTCGTGGTATAAAGTGCCTAGCCACTTAAAGACCTAGGGAGAATAATTAAAGACTAATTAAACAGTTTTGATTTGAAATCAAGTACCGAAGCGGTGATAGACGCTTATTAGCCTAGATAAAGTAGTCTAAGTAAGGACAGAAAACCTATGATTTTCAAGTGTTGTAACTAACCTTTATTTGAAATGGTAAGTTTTGTAATAAGGCCTATAAAAGTAATAAGAATAAGGATAATGGTTATTGGGACAGTGCTTAGGGTTAGAAGAGAAGAATTAGTGGGTGTATGGTTGGGGATAGAATTAAATTTGTATGGATTCCTTGTGGTTATGAACCCAGATGGGCACTATATTCCAGAGCCTTGTGTTAAATACTTTGTAGTGCAAAGAACTGGATCTATTTTAATATTAGGAGGTTTTGTGCTATTGATGCAACAATTTGTAGTCAGGGGTTTAATAATGAGAGTTATTGGAACTGTACTAAAATCTGGTATTTCTCCGCTGCATTCTTGGGTGCCTTCAACTATCAAAAATAGAAGGTGGTTAGCGAGAGGGTTGATGTTAACTTGGCAAAAGGTAGCCCCTCTGGTTTTATTGTCAATAATTATGCCCCTGAGAGGTATGTGGTTAGTTATCGGTCTAATAGCGATAATTGGGGCATTGGGGGGTTTAAACCAAAATTCGGTGCGAGTTATAAGCGCTTATTCATCTTTTGTTCATACCTCTTGGATGCTCTTAGGTCTTACCTGATCAAGAGTTGTGTTCGTAAGATATTTTTTAGTATATAGAATGTCAGTAGGGYTGTTTTTTTATGGATGTTCCCTAATAAATAAGCTAAGAATAAGGAGACAACTAAGAGGGGCTGCAAGAGGAATAGGGCTTTTAATGCTTATGGGAATGCCCCCCTTCCTTGGGTTTTTAGCTAAGGTGCTAGTGTTTCTGATAACAAGAAGGTCAGTAATTGTGTTGTGCATTGTAGGCTCAGTTATTAGGCTAAAATATTATATTGATTTCTTTTATAGAATAGTTATAAAAAGATTGACGGATAAAAGTAAGAGAGGGGTGAAAAGCATGTGAATGTTAGTTATTATTATAAATTTAATAGGGGGAGTAGTAATTTTAGTAAGATTTCTATAAGGGTGCTTTTAGGCCAGTGGCATTTTGATTTCGGCTCAAAAAGAGTGAGTAAGATCACAAAAGTATGAAAAAGAAAGTAATTTAAGTTAAAATATTTTGTTTCAAACATAATTATAGGTAGTTTTTACCTCTTTCTTGAGGGAATGGTACTTTAAAAAAAAGGATTGGTTTGCATCTAATTATTAAGCTTAGGCTTTTATTCCTAAGTAAGGAAGTTAATTAACATAATAGGGCTGCTAACTTTGTTATAAATGGCTTATACCATTTTTCCTTATAAAAAAGTAGTTTAACTAAGAACGATAGGTTGTGGGGCTATTAGTGGTGGTTCGCCCTTTTTTCGCTAGATATAGTTTAGTAAAAATATTGGCTTTGGGAGCTAAAGATACTCTTATGAGTTTTCTAGAAGAATGGTTATGGTAATGAGTGTTGTTTTTGTGTGTATTGTATCACTTCTATTTACGGGATTGTTTTTGTTATTGAGCGAAAAGCGCGGTCTTGATCGTGAAAAGTGTAGGCCATACGAGTGTGGGTTTGAGCCTATTGGAAGGGCCCGCAGCCCTTTCTCGATTCGGTTCTTTCTCGTAGCTGTATTATTTGTAGTGTTTGACGTTGAGGTAGTTTTATTAATACCTTTTGCTTATATGTTTCTTTATGGTAAGAGGTTAATAGGAATCTTATCTTCAAGGGGGTTTTTGTTTATTTTGTTTGTGGGGTTATACCATGAGTATCGAGAAGGTTCTTTGGAGTGAGTGGGATAAATATTAAAAGTGGCATTTATGCGAAACGAATTTTGATGAGAGGCAATTGTAAGTGGATTACTTTTGCTGTTGGAAGTGTATTGTGCGTATCTCTGGTTTTCACGCCGAGAGTGCTTCGCAAGAGGGTATAGAATTCATGAAGGCTTCAAAGGAGGTGATGGTGAGTTTGAGAGTGTTTATTTAACAAAAGCGTATAGTAAGAAGAATGTTGAAAGTCTAAAAACTGGTGCAAAGCTAGGTGCTAATAGCACTAAGTGAGTCCTTGTTAAATAAGTAGTAAAGAACAATGATAAAAATACTAAAAAAAGAGGAAAAGGGTGGTTATGGAGAAGTGGAGTCTTGATGGCGTCGATGACTTTGATCAACAAACCATAAGGATATTGGAACTCTTTATTTATATAGAGGGGTGTGAGGAGGTTTATTTGGGGCAAGACTAAGTCTGATAATTCGGATGCAGTTAGGGCACCCTGGAGCAGTTTTTTTAAAAAGGGACTGATTTTATAATGTAGTAGTAACAACGCATGCTCTGATAATAATTTTCTTTGCTGTGATACCCATTTTAATTGGGGCCTTCGGTAACTGGCTTATTCCTTTGCTTGTTGGGGGAAAAGACATAATCTATCCACGTATAAACAATCTTAGATATTGACTGTCGCCGAATGCTCTATATTTATTGATGTTATCTTTTAGGACAGATAAAGGAGTGGGGGCAGGGTGGACGATTTATCCCCCTCTATCTGTGTACCCCTATCATAGAGGGCCCAGAATGGATGTTCTTATTGTGTCTCTTCATCTGGCAGGACTCAGGTCTTTAGTGGGAGCTATTAATTTTGCTAGCACAAATAAGAACATACCAGTATTAGAAATAAAAGGGGAACGGGCTGAGCTTTATGTGCTAAGAATCAGAGTTACTGCGGTTCTTTTAATTATTTCGATTCCGGTGTTAGGAGGGGGGATCACAATAATTTTGTTTGATCGTAATTTTAACACTACTTTCTTTGATCCTGCAGGAGGAGGTGACCCGGTGCTATTTCAGCATCTATTCTGATTTTTTGGGCACCCTGAAGTATACATTCTTATTTTGCCTGCTTTTGGGGTAATATCAAAGGTTATTATACATTGCTCTGGAAAAGAGGCGGTGTTTGGGTTAATTGGGATAGTTTATGCTATAATTGGGATTGGAGGACTAGGTTGTATGGTGTGAGCACATCATATATTTACGGTAGGGCTTAATGTGGATACTCGGGGGTACTTCTCAACTGCTACTATAGTAATTGCGGTTCCTACAGGAGTAAAAGTGTTTAGTTGACTAGCAACTATGGCAGGAAGAAAGTTCAAAATAAAACCAGCTGCCTTCTGAAGAACAGGTTTTCTGTTTTTATTTACTGTAGGGGGGTTAACAGGGGTAATATTGTCGAGAGCTTCTATAGATGTGTCACTCCATGATACTTACTATGTGGTTGCGCATTTTCATTATGTGCTTAGTATGGGGGCTGTGTTTGGGGTTTTCTGTGGTTTGAACCACTGATTACCTAATTTTGTTGGAGTTTGTTTTAATAAAAAGTGAAGAAAAGCTCATTTTATAGCTATATTCTTTGGGGTAAATACCACGTTTTTTCCTCAACACTTTTTAGGGCTAAGGGGTATACCACGACGGTATATGGACTACGCTGATATTTATGCTCACTGACATTGGGTGTCTTCTTATGGGTCTGCTGTTTCATTTGGGTCTCTTATATATTTTAAGTTTCTACTTTGGGAGGCTTTAGTAAGCCAGCGAGGAGTAGTATTTAGTGGAGGCTTGTGTGGTGAAATGGATTGAGCCGGAACGCGTGATCTTTTTCCGGGAAGGAAGCATGTATATAGACAACTTCCTTTTGTGTGGACTAATCCTTACAATACGTGTATCACTTATATTTATAAAAAATCTCGTAATCAATAATTTTAAGTCATGTTAATAGATGTTTTTTCTAGTTTTGATGCTCATAGTTACAATTTGATTTGGCTATCAATGCCGTTGTGGGTTCTTTCTTCTATGGTACCACTAACTGTATTATTTAGGGACGTGTACACTAAAAGAGGGAGTATTAGAAGTTTTCGTAGTTTAGTGTTATCGTTTACTTATTCAATGATTCGTTTAAACGGAAAAGGGCTCAAACTTTCCGGGTTTCCATTAGTGATAAGTGGGCTATTTCTTATAATTTTAATATTAAATTTGTCGGGAAACTTTCCGTTTTTTTTCCCTGTAAGGGGTCAGTTTGTGTTTGGGTTTTCTTTTGCGCTATCTGTGTGAACTTGTTTAGTATTATCTAGTTTATTGTGTAGGTTTGAACAGAGATTAATAAGGCTGGTCCCAACTGGGTGTCCACTGATTCTGGTGCCTTTTATAGTAGTGGTTGAATTAATCAGTGGTATGCTACGCCCTTTGACTTTGGTGTTGCGTTTAACACTGAATCTTGGAGCTGGAAAAGTGATTTTGACGATATGTAGGAGAGAGCTAGTAGTAGGGTGATTAAATAGAAAAAGATTAATTATAGGAGTAGGGGGAGTTAAAGGGCTTTTAATAGGAGGAGGAGTTTTTGGAGCTGCTGAGGTAGCAATTGCCTGTATTCAATGTTATATCTTCTGTGTACTTCTGTGTCTTTATACTGAGGATCATAGAAGTTAAGTAAGTTTTAAAGCTTTGCTGAAGCAACGGTCTTGTAAGCCGTAGAAAACTATATGTTTTAAAGCTATGGTTTGAATAAAACTTTTGGGAGTTTTTTTAATGAGTATGGGTTGTTTTGTGATCTTTCGTATGAGCAAACACCTTCTTTGCTTGTTTGTGGGGCTTGAAATAATAAGTCTAGGGTTGCTGTTTGTAAGACATGTTTTTCTGATAAACCAGTTTTGGCTGATTCTTTTAATTCTGTGCTTAGCTGTTTGTGAGGCTAGAATTTGTTTAGCACTTTTAGTGATAGTAATACGGTTATGCGGCAATGATTTAATGTCAAGATTAATAAGAGATGGGGTATAAGTATAACATTAAACTAATAAGGAGAAATTTACCTCTTTTGGTATTAATTTGTTCTGGGTATTTGTCAATTTTCACTGGCAGTATCCTAAGAAGAGCTTATTTGCTTGAAGTGCCTGTGTGGGATAGACACTGCTTGTCATTTAGGTTTAGAATTCTGGCGGATAACGTAAGAATAATCTTTGTTGGGACTGTTTTAGTAATTAGAGGCAGGGTAGCAACTTACTGTAAGTGGTACATAGCTAGGGAAACATATTATAACCGTTTTATGGGACTGGTATGGCTCTTTGTGCTTTCCATAATTTTTATGATTTTAGTGCCTAATTTAGTAATGTTGCTTATTGGATGGGATGGCTTAGGGCTTACGTCATTTTTGTTAGTAGCCTACTATCAAAACAACAAAAGTCTATCGGCAGCCATGTTGACGGCTTTAACAAATCGGATCGGAGATGTTCTCGTTCTGGTCAGCATTTCTATCCTTTTAAATGAGGGTGGATGATTAGTTTACAGCTATTATCCTGTGAGAATGTGGAGGGGTTTAAGAGTCGTCGTGGTTCTTGCAGGAATAACTAAAAGAGCGCAGATGCCTTTTTGTGCTTGGCTTCCAGCTGCTATGGCTGCTCCAACACCTGTGTCGTCTTTGGTGCATTCTTCTACTTTAGTAACAGCAGGGGTTTATTTAGTGCTTCGCTCATTCTATGTGGTTAGGGCTAACCCACTTGCAACTCAGATATTGATAATCTTAAGACTGTTTACCTTAGTGTTAGCTGGTTCAAGCGCAGTGTTTGCGTTTGATTTAAAGAAAGTGATTGCATTATCCACTTTAAGCCAATTGAGCCTAATAATGTTTTCTATTTCTATTCTTCTTCCGTTTGTGGCTTTTTTCCATTTGGTAACTCACGCGGTGTTTAAAGCCTTGCTCTTCTTGGGGGCGGGGGGTGTTATCCATAGAAACCAGAGGATTCAAGATATCCGAGGTTTAAGAAGTTTATGGCAAAGACTGCCTGTGAGAATAAGAGCAATAAGTGTGGCTATTGTGTCCTTAAGTGGGGCCCCGTTTATAAGAGGATTTTATTCTAAAGACTTAATTATTGAGTTAAGTATAATAGACAGAAGAATAACTTATGGGTGTTATATATTAGAATTATTAGGCCTAATTTTTACCTCCTTTTACAGAGCTCGGATTGTGTTTAGGGTAATATTAGGGTCAAACTATATTAATTGTAGGACTCTTCGGCTATTTGAGCACCTAAACATGCAGGTTCCTTTTTTGAGACTATATGTAGGTGCTATTTTTTTAGGGTTAAGACTTGGTAGGACAATAGAGAAGTTTGGGTATGTAGTGGTACTTGAAAGGTATGAGAGGCTTAGAATCTTTTTAATTCCTTTTGTGGGCTTAGCTATATGATGGGGAGTACTAACTAAACTAGGGTTTAACCCGTGATCTTGAACTAAAATATTGAGGTTTTTCTTGAGGATGTGGCTTGTGGAGAGGCTTACTTCCCATCCTGGAAAGACTTTATTTTTTAAAAGCTCTCTAATAATGTATCAGACATTAGATCAAGGATGGCTAGAATTATTAGGTCCGCAGGGTGTTTATGCTAAGTTAGGACAAGTTAGCCAGTTAAACGAGGTTGTACAAAGTAATTATTTTACGTATCAAATAGTTGCTTGAAGTTTAGTAACAATTGCAGGTTTGAGGTTAGTTGTTTTTATGTAATGAGGGTTATAGTAATGTGTGTGGGTTTGATGTTTGTGTTCTCAATTGTGTTAATTGCCAAACAACCAATTTCCTTAGGGTTGGTGTTGTTGATAGGTTCTATAATCTCATGTGTAGAAATTGCGTTGGAAATCAGAAGGTTATTAGGGTTTTTGTTGTTTCTGACTTATGTTAGAGGTGTAATAGTACTATTCTTATATGTGCTAAGAATTTATCCTAATGAAGTGTATCGGTTTAATTTGGAGTTTATTGTAATTGTAATAAGATGTTCCATTGTGACAAGGCTGGTTATCACAATGAATTATGAGTATACCGAGATTAATGGGTCATTATTTCTTAGGTTTATAGCTGAAGGGAGAGGGTTTAGGCTCTATATTCTAATAGCGGGCGTATTGCTGTTTGTAATGTTAGTGGTGTCTTATTTGTGTATGAAAACTATGGTGCCACTTCGTAGGGTAAAATAAATTAGGAGTAGAGAAGATGCGGTAGCTTAAATAAAGCGTCTCATTGAAAATGAGGAAGATGGATACTTTTGTACCCCGTGTCAGGCTTGTTAGGAGGGTTTGATTATGGCCCTAGATTTATTAACAAAATGCTTCTCATGATATTAATTGTAGACTTGATTCGAGTGTGGTAGGGTTCAACATCAGTGGGGAGAATTGGTTAATAAAGGAAACTTTAACCCAGCTTTTTGGTTGTTTCGGGGCTAATTGATGAATGCCAGCAGCCGCGGTTAGATTCAGTTCGAATATAAATTTGAGCGGATTGGTTAGAGTCAAAGTAAAAGTTGTAAAACTATAAAAAAACTATAGGTGCAGTGTAATGTTAACGGTTTTTTGTGGTTGTATTCCTAAAGTTTTATTAAGTTTCTAATGAATCTATGAAGTGAAACCAGGATTAGATACCCTGTTATCCATAGTTTAAAATAGAGTTTCTACTTAACTAAACATTTGGTTGTCAAAGAGAAATAAATAGGCGGTGTCTGAATTAGAAAACAGGGGATCCTGGGTGTTAAAGGACAATCCACCTACATTTGCGCCTTAGCTTATTAGTGCGTGTGTATGGTTGTTTACTCTAATATGATAAGTGTCCGGGTGCAGATTTTGGTGATTAGCCAAGTTAAAGTTATTTTTACCCGTCAAAGTTAGTAAAAATTCTTGACTTGGATTTAGTATAATTATGAGTATAGCTTATGGCTTTCGTAATGTAGCTTCAAAAATAATTCAGATTGACATGCAGCTTATGCTAAGGTTAGCCTGGGATACAGATGTAACCAAGCAGTAATTTAAGATCTAATTTATTCAGAATAAATCAGATAAATTGACGGACAAGGTAAGAAAACTTTACTCTGAAGAAGGACTTGTAAGTAAGGGCTAAAAATAAAGCGGCTCTGAATACAATCAGATGAGTACTAATCGCCCGTCGCTCGCGGGGAAACCTGTGAAAAGTCGTAACAAGGTAGCAGTAACGGAAGTTGTTGCTAGACTATACATGCATATATAGTAAACATTATTATATTTGCCTTCCAAGCAAAAGTCCTAATAGAATTAGTGTATGCTGGTCAAATAGTTTAAATTAAAACGTTGAGCTGTTAATTCAAAATTGCAGTAATTAGCTTTGGCTTGCTTAAGTAGTTTAGGAAAAACGTAAGATTTTCATTCTTAATTCAGAAATTATTTCTCTTAAGTTGTGCTTAGTAGTTAATGGTTATATAACTAAGAACTGCAAATTCTTCATAGTCTAGTTAGGCCTAAGCTTAGTGCTACGTGGGGAAAGATCCAGTTGCTTTGATGAAGCAAAGCGCAAAACTAGTTTTTTAGCACTTGGGATCTAATGTAAGTAAAGTAAAGCTATAGAGAAGTATTGTAGTACGTAGGACTTTGATTCCTAAAGAAAAAGTTAAAGCTTTTCTTTATAACCTGTCTTAAAAGTAGTTAAATTATAACTTAGAATTGTCAGTTCTAGATTCCTTTATATTGAGGCTTTTTATGTGCAATTTCTGTTAATTGATACTTATAACTGTTTTGTGAAAAGTAGGAGTTATTAAAAATAGTATTTATAAATCTTAGTACCTTTTGCATAAGGGTTTTTCAAGATAAATTTAAGCATTTAAATTTCCCGAATAAAAGAGAGTTATTCTTTTGAGTTAAAAAATCGTGGTAGAGATTAATATAAACTAAAGAATGGCGGCTAGATACTATTCGCGCTTTTAGATATCTGGTTAGCTTAAAAAGATGTGTAAGCATTGCTTTTAAATAATTAAGAGGTAAAGTTTTTTGGGTTAAGCTGAAAAACGGGGAAATTGATCTTAATAAAAATACTGGTTTTTATAGGCTTTAAACTGGTCATTTGACACTAATGTATTTTAACTAAAGCCAAATAGTAAGATGATAAATTGGTTCTGTCATTTGTGCTTAATGAGCTTATGGTTATAAAACTAATAATTATGATAAAAACGAGTAAAAATTTTTTTCATTAGGTATAATTTTTTATTTTTGCCTTATAAACTTGAATGCTTGATAAAAGTTTTTAAATGAACTCGGCAAACAAAACTTCTCGACTGTTTCACAAAAACATTTCCTTCTGGTGTAAATAAAAGGTAGTCCCTGCCCAGTGCAGCTAGAGTAATGTCTGCTGTGAACGGCGGCGTTAACGTGAGCGTCCTAAGGTAGCGCGATAATTTGCCTTTCAATTAAAGGATGGTATGAAAGGGTTAACGAGGAAGATGCTGTGTCTAAAAACTTAGTTTAAACTAACTTAAAGGTGAAGAGGCCTTTATAAGAAAGAAGGACGACAAGACCCTATGAAGCTTTATCTTATTAGGGATTTGAAAGATCCTTATACGATTTTGATGGGAGATCAGTAAAAATAAGTCTTTTACCATTATTTTTATCTTACAAGTGTTTCCTAATTTTATATGTGTGACTAGCTACTCTAGGGATAACAGCGCAATTTCTCCCGAAAGATGGTATTGGAGGGGAAGATTGCGACCTCGATGTTGGCTTTAGATGTCCTAGAGGTGTAGAAGCTTCTAATGGTGGGTCTGTTCGCCCTTTAAAATCTAACATGAGCTGAGTTCAGAACGGCGTGAGCTAGTTCAGTTTCTATCCTCTTTTTAAAATCAGTTAATCTTGTACGAAAGGACTTTTTTGCTAAAGTAATGCTTTTTAGTCAACCTTGTTATTACACAAACTATGTTATACAATAGGCTGATTGACCTACAAAAAGGGACT